GCTAGTGTAGCTTAATTTAAAGCATGGCACTGAAGATGCTAAGATGAAAAATAATTTTTTCCGCGGGCATACAAGGTTTGGTCCTGGCCTTAGTGTTAATTGTAACTAGAATTATACATGCAAGTTTCAGCCCCCCTGTGAAAATGCCCTAATTAATCTATTAAATAATTAGGAGCAGGTATCAGGCACACGCACGTAGCCCAAGACACCTTGCTAAGCCACACCCCCAAGGGATTTCAGCAGTAATAAACATTAATTCATGAGCGAAAGCTCGAATTAGTTAAAGTTAACAGAGTCGGTTAATCTCGTGCCAGCCACCGCGGTTATACGAGTGACTCATATTAACACACCCCGGCGTAAAGAGTGGTTTAAGAATGACCTTAAACAACTAAAGTTAAGACCTCATAAAGCTGTTATACGCACCCATGAGAGGAATAATCAACAACGAAAGTGACTTTATATATCAAGGAGCCTTGATGCCACGATAGTTGGGACCCAAACTAGGATTAGATACCCTACTATGTCCAACCACAAACTTAGACAATAAATCACCACATTGTTCGCCCGAGAACTACAAGCGCTAGCTTAAAACCCAAAGGACTTGGCGGTATCCCACACCCACCTAGAGGAGCCTGTTCTATAACTGATAATCCCCGTTCAACCTCACCACTTCTTGCCATTACCGTCTATATACCGCCGTCGTCAGCTCACCCTGTGAAGGGCTAAAAGTAAGCAAAAAGAACTTAACTCCAAAACGTCAGGTCGAGGTGTAGCAAATGAAGTGGGAAGAAATGGGCTACATTTTTTACCAAAAACACACGAATGGTGAACTGAAAACACACCTAAAGGTGGATTTAGCAGTAAGAGAAGATTAGAGTACTTCCCTGAAATTGGCTCTGGGATGCGCACACACCGCCCGTCACTCTCCTCAAAAACTACTTATCTTTCCATAAATACATTTCTTCAACAAGAGGAGGCAAGTCGTAACATGGTAAGTGTACTGGAAAGTGCACTTGGAATCAAAATGTGGCTAAATTAGCAAAGCACCTCCCTTACACCGAGGAGATACCCATGCAAATCGGGTCATTTTGAACCTTAAAGCTAGCCTATATACTAATTTAACCGGACCTTATAAATTTAATTTATACAATAACCTTTAACCAAAACATTTTTAACCTTCTAGTATGGGTGACAGAACAATAACCCAAGAGCAATAGCTTATGTACCGCAAGGGAAAGCTGAAAAAGAAGTGAAATAAATTACTAAAGTACTAAAAAGCAGAGATTACACCTCGTACCTTTTGCATCATGATTTAGCTAGAAAAACTAGGCAAAAAGATCTTAAGTCTATCTTCCCGAAACTAAACGAGCTACTCCGAAGCAGCTTTATAGAGCTAACCCGTCTCTGTGGCAAAAGAGTGGGGAGACTTCCGAGTAGCGGTGAAAAGCCTACCGAGTTTAGTGATAGCTGGTTACCCAAGAAAAGAACTTTAGTTCTGCATTAATTCTCTACTATCTAGACAAGAATATCTCGTCAAAGAAAACTATAAGAATTAATAGTTATTTAGAAGAGGTACAGCCCTTCTAAACCAAGATACATCTTTTAAAGGTGGAAAATGATCATAATTATTAAGGTTCCAACCTCAATGGGCCTAAAAGCAGCCACCTGTCAAGTAAGCGTCGCAGCTCCAGTTTAACACTAAACCTATAATTTAGATATTTACTCATAAACCCCTTTATCCTATTGGGTTATTTTATAAAAATATAAAAGAACTTATGCTAAAATGAGTAATAAAGAGAACAAATCTCTCCCGACATAAGTGTATGTCAGAAAGAATTAAATCACTGACAATTAATCGACCCCAGACTGAGGTCATTATACCATTAAATCATTAACTAGAAAACCTTATCCTTCTATTCGTTAATCCCACACAGGAATGTCACCAGGAAAGATTAAAAGAAAATAAAGGAACTCGGCAAACATAAACTCCGCCTGTTTACCAAAAACATCGCCTCTTGATATACCATAAGAGGTCCCGCCTGCCCTGTGACAATGTTCAACGGCCGCGGTATTTTGACCGTGCAAAGGTAGCGTAATCACTTGTCTTTTAAATGAAGACCCGTATGAAAGGCACCACGAGAGTTTAACTGTCTCTATTTTCTAATCAATGAAATTGATCTATTCGTGCAGAAGCGAATATAATAACATTAGACGAGAAGACCCTATGGAGCTTCAAACACTTAAGTTAATTATGTAATCATTTATTCCTCAGGGTATAAACAAAGTATACAATACTTCTAACCTAACTGTTTTTGGTTGGGGTGACCGAGGGGGAAAACAAATCCCCCTCATCGATTGAGTACTCAGTACTTGAAAATTAGAATAACAATTCTGATTAATAAAATATTTATCGAAAAATGACCCAGGATTTCCTGATCAATGAACCAAGTTACCCTAGGGATAACAGCGCAATCCTTTCTCAGAGTTCCTATCGAAGAAAGGGTTTACGACCTCGATGTTGGATCAGGACATCCTAATGGTGCAACCGCTATTAAGGGTTCGTTTGTTCAACGATTAATAGTCCTACGTGATCTGAGTTCAGACCGGAGAAATCCAGGTCAGTTTCTATCTATGAATGTTCTTTTCCTAGTACGAAAGGACCGGGAAAGAGGGGCCAATGCTATTAGCACGCCCCATTTTCATCTATTGAATAAAACTCAAATAGATAAGAAAAGCTCACCCACTGCCCAAAAACAGGGTTGTTGGGGTGGCAGAGCCTGGTAAATGCAAAAGACCTAAGTCCTTTAATCCAGAGGTTCAAATCCTCTCCCCAACTATGCTCCAGACCGTCTTACTCTATTTAATTAATCCCCTTGCCTACATTATCCCTATCCTCCTAGCCACAGCTTTTTTAACTTTAATTGAACGAAAAATCCTCGGCTATATACAATTTCGCAAAGGCCCCAATGTCGTTGGGCCTTACGGCCTCCTTCAACCTATTGCAGACGGCTTAAAACTCTTTATTAAAGAACCTGTCCGCCCATCAGCATCCTCCCCATTTCTTTTCTTAGCTACACCAACAACAGCCTTAACTTTAGCCCTACTAATATGAATACCACTCCCACTCCCCCACTCAATTATTAACCTCAATCTAGGCCTATTGTTTATCTTAGCAATTTCAAGCCTTACTGTATACACTATTTTAGGGTCCGGATGAGCATCCAACTCAAAATACGCCTTAATAGGGGCACTACGTGCTGTAGCACAAACTATCTCTTATGAAGTTAGTCTAGGACTTATCCTACTCTCAATGATCGTACTTGCTGGAGGCTTCACTCTTCACACATTTAATACGACCCAAGAAACTATTTGACTTCTAATCCCAGGCTGACCACTAGCCCTAATATGATATATTTCAACCCTAGCAGAAACCAATCGAGCCCCATTTGACCTAACAGAAGGAGAATCAGAATTAGTTTCAGGATTTAATATCGAATATGCAGGGGGCCCATTTGCCCTATTCTTCCTAGCTGAATATACAAACATTTTATTAATAAATACCCTCTCAGTTATTTTATTTATAGGAATCTCTTACAACCCCCTCCTCCCACAAATCTCAACATTTAACCTTATAATAAAAGCTACACTACTAACATTCATTTTTTTATGAATTCGAGCATCATACCCCCGCTTTCGCTATGATCAACTCATGCACTTAGTATGAAAAAACTTTTTACCCCTGACCCTGGCAATTATTTTATGACATATAGCCCTGCCACTTGCCATAACAAGCCTACCCCCCTTAACCTAAGGAAGCGTGCCTGAACTAAAGGACCACTTTGATAGAGTGGATAATGGGAGTTAAAGCCTCTCCACTTCCTTTTAGAAAAATAGGACTTGAACCTACATCTAAGAGATCAAAACCCTCCGTGTTTCCTATTACACCATATTCTAAGTAAAGTCAGCTAATAAAGCTTTTGGGCCCATACCCCAACCATGTTGGTTAAAATCCTTCCTTTACTAATGAATCCTACTGTACTAACTATCCTAATCTCAAGCTTAGGCCTAGGAACTACCCTTACATTTATTGGATCACATTGACTCCTAGTGTGAATAGGCCTCGAAATCAACACTTTAGCCATCATTCCCCTAATAATTAGCCAAAATCACCCACGAGCAGTAGAAGCCACTACAAAATATTTTATTACCCAGGCAACTGCCTCTACTTTACTATTATTTGCTAGCGTTACAAACGCTTGGACTTCAGGGGAGTGAAGTCTAATTGAAATGCTTAATCCAACCTCTGCCACTCTGGCAACAGTCGCACTTGCCCTAAAAATTGGTCTCGCACCCTTACACTTTTGATTACCTGAAGTACTTCAAGGCCTAAACTTAACTACAGGTCTTATCCTATCGACTTGACAAAAACTAGCCCCCTTCGCTATCCTACTCCAACTTTACCCCCTACTTAATCCAAACCTCCTACTATTCCTTGGCATTCTCTCAACAATTATTGGTGGATGAGGGGGACTTAACCAAACACAACTACGAAAAATCTTAGCTTACTCATCAATTGCAAACCTCGGATGAATAATTACAATTCTACATTACGCCCCAAACCTAACCCTCCTCAACCTTACCTTGTATATTATCATGACACTCACAACTTTCCTATTATTTAAAACCTTTAATTCAACCAAAATTAACTCCATCGCCTCATCATCAACTAAATCCCCCCTCCTATCCATTATTGCCCTACTAACCCTCCTCTCTTTAGGCGGGTTACCACCACTCTCCGGCTTTATACCTAAATGACTTATTCTCCAAGAATTAACAAAACAAAGTCTATTTATCCCAGCTACAATTATAGCTCTAATAGCCCTCCTTAGTTTATTCTTTTATCTACGCCTATGTTATGCTACAACACTAACTATAAACCCCAACCCAACTAATATATTATCATCCTGACGAACAAAACCCAATCACTTCACTCTTATTTTACTAACATCAGCAACCTTATCAATTTTCCTCCTCCCCCTAACACCTGCAATCTTTACACTTACCTCGTAGGAATTTAGGTTAACAACAGACCAAAAGCCTTCAAAGCTTTAAGTAGAAGTGAAAATCTCCTAATTTCTGTTAAGATTTGCAAGACTCTATCTCACATCTTCTGAATGCAACCCAGATGCTTTCATTAAGCTAAAACCTTCTAGATAGACAGGCCTCGATCCTGTAAAAACTTAATTAACAGCTAAGTGTTCAATCCAGCGAACTTCTATCTAGACTTTCTCCCGCCGCCTTACACAAAGGCGGGAGAAAGCCCCGGGAGGGGGTTAACCTCCGTCTTTGGATTTGCAATCCAATGTACTACAGCTACTTCGGGGCTTTGATAAGAAAAGGACTCTGACCTCTGTACACGGAGCTACAATCCGCCGCTTAATTCTCAGCCATCTTACCTGTGGCAATTAACCGTTGACTATTTTCTACTAACCACAAAGATATCGGCACCCTTTACTTGATTTTTGGTGCATGAGCAGGCATAGTTGGGACAGCTCTAAGCCTTCTAATTCGAGCCGAACTTGGGCAGCCAGGGTCACTTTTAGGTGATGATCAGATTTACAATGTGATCGTAACCGCCCATGCTTTTGTAATAATCTTCTTTATGGTTATACCCATCATGATTGGAGGCTTTGGGAATTGACTGGTCCCCTTAATAATTGGTGCTCCAGATATAGCTTTCCCACGTATGAATAACATAAGCTTTTGACTCCTCCCACCATCATTCCTTCTTCTCCTTGCTTCTGCAGGAGTGGAAGCCGGTGCCGGCACCGGCTGAACAGTATATCCACCACTAGCTAGCAATCTAGCCCATGCTGGACCATCTGTTGATTTAGCCATCTTCTCCCTTCATTTAGCTGGTATTTCATCAATCTTAGCCTCAATTAACTTTATTACAACCATTATTAATATAAAACCACCAGCCATTTCCCAATATCAAACACCATTATTTGTCTGATCAATTCTTGTAACTACTGTTCTTCTTCTTCTCTCCCTGCCAGTTCTTGCAGCAGGGATTACAATATTACTCACAGACCGAAACCTTAATACTACATTCTTTGACCCCGCAGGGGGAGGGGACCCCATCCTTTATCAACACTTATTCTGATTCTTCGGCCACCCTGAGGTCTATATTTTAATTTTACCTGGCTTCGGAATAATTTCACATGTAGTAGCCTATTATTCAGGTAAAAAAGAACCATTCGGATATATGGGTATAGTTTGAGCAATAATAGCAATTGGCCTGCTTGGTTTCATTGTATGAGCTCATCACATGTTTACAGTAGGCCTAGATGTAGACACTCGAGCCTATTTTACTTCTGCAACAATAATTATTGCTATCCCTACAGGTGTAAAGGTATTTAGCTGACTAGCAACCCTTCACGGAGGGTCAATTAAATGAGACACGCCACTGCTTTGAGCCCTAGGGTTTATCTTTCTTTTTACAGTAGGGGGTCTAACAGGAATTGTATTAGCTAATTCTTCATTAGATATTGTCCTCCATGACACTTACTACGTAGTAGCCCACTTCCACTATGTTCTCTCAATAGGAGCAGTATTTGCCATCATAGCAGGCTTCATTCACTGATTCCCTTTAATATCTGGCTTTACCCTTCACCAAACCTGAACAAAAATTCAATTTGCAGTAATATTTATCGGAGTAAACTTAACTTTCTTCCCTCAGCACTTCCTAGGCCTTGCAGGTATACCACGACGATACTCAGATTATCCAGACGCATATACCCTATGAAATACAGTTTCGTCTATCGGCTCTTTAATTTCTCTTGTTGCTGTAATTATACTATTATTTATTATTTGAGAAGCGTTTGCCTCAAAACGAGAAGTTTTATCTGTTGAACTCCCTCACACAAATGTAGAATGATTACATGGCTGCCCTCCTCCCTATCATACTTATGAAGAACCAGCATTTGTTCAAGTCCAACGATCCTCTTTTTAACAAGAAAGGAAGGAATTGAACCCCCGTATGCTGGTTTCAAGCCAGCCACATCACCACTCTGTCACTTTCTTTATAAGATACTAGTAAAACATATTACACTGCCTTGTCAGGGCGGAATTGTGGGTTAAACTCCCACGTATCTTAATTTGTAATGGCACACCCCTCACAATTAGGATTTCAAGATGCAGCCTCCCCCGTTATGGAAGAACTTATTCATTTTCACGACCACACACTAATAATCGTATTTTTAATTAGCACCCTAGTTCTCTATATTATTACAGCAACAGTAACAACTAAGCTTACAAATAAATATATTCTTGATTCACAAGAAATTGAGATCGTTTGAACCATTCTACCCGCTATTATTCTTATCATAATTGCCCTCCCATCACTACGAATTTTATACCTCATAGACGAAATTAATGACCCTCACCTAACTATTAAAGCTATGGGTCACCAATGATACTGAAGCTATGAATATACAGATTACGAAGACCTAGGGTTTGACTCATACATAATCCAAACCCAAGACTTGACCCCAGGTCAATTCCGTTTATTAGAAACAGACCACCGTATAGTAGTTCCTATAGAATCACCTATTCGAGTTCTAGTATCAGCAGAAGACGTATTACATTCATGAGCTGTTCCAGCTTTAGGTGTAAAAATGGATGCCGTCCCAGGACGACTGAATCAGACTGCCTTTATCATTTCACGTCCTGGCGTCTATTATGGTCAATGCTCAGAAATTTGCGGCGCCAATCACAGCTTTATGCCTATCGTAGTAGAAGCAGTTCCTCTAGAACACTTCGAAGCCTGATCTTCATCAATATTAGAAGAAGCCTCATTAAGAAGCTAAACTGGGCCTAGCATTAGCCTTTTAAGCTAAATATTGGTGATTCCCTACCACCCTTAATGATATGCCTCAATTAAACCCTAACCCATGATTTTTAATTTTACTATTTTCATGAATTGTTTTCCTTACTATTTTGCCTAATAAAGTAATAAGTCATCTATTTAACAATGAACCTACCCTAAAAAGTACTGAAAAACCTAAACCAAATCCTTGAATCTGACCATGATTATAAGCTTCTTTGACCAATTCTTAAGCCCCTCACTCATCGGAATTCCTCTCATTGCCCTAGCAATCTTAATTCCATGATTAACTTTCCCTACCCCAACAAGCCGATGATTAAATAACCGATTAATTACTCTTCAAGCCTGATTTATTAATCGTTTTATTTATCAACTCATACAACCCATAAATTTTGGAGGTCATAAATGAGCCGTATTATTTACAGCCCTAATACTATTCCTAATTACTATTAACCTTCTAGGACTACTCCCATATACATTCACCCCTACAACACAACTTTCACTAAATATAGCATTTGCCCTACCATTGTGACTCACAACCGTATTAATCGGTATACTAAACCAGCCCACCATTGCATTAGGTCACCTTCTTCCAGAAGGTACACCAACCCCTCTAGTTCCCATTCTCATTATTATCGAAACTATTAGTCTATTTATTCGACCATTAGCTTTAGGTGTCCGATTAACCGCCAATCTAACGGCTGGCCATTTATTAATACAGCTAATTGCCACAGCAGCCTTTGTTCTCCTAACTATTATACCAACCGTAGCCCTACTTACCTCCTTAATTTTATTCTTATTAACAATTTTAGAAGTAGCTGTAGCAATAATTCAAGCATACGTATTTGTTCTCCTACTAAGTCTATATTTACAAGAAAATGTATAATGGCTCACCAAGCACACGCATACCACATAGTTGACCCAAGCCCATGACCTCTTACAGGAGCTACCGCTGCCCTTCTTATAACTTCAGGCTTAGCCATTTGATTTCACTTCCACTCGCTCCTACTCCTATATCTAGGACTAATCCTTCTCTTTTTAACAATAATTCAATGATGACGTGATATTATCCGAGAAGGGACATTCCAAGGCCATCATACACCTCCTGTACAAAAAGGCCTTCGTTACGGAATAATTTTATTTATTACGTCAGAAGTCTTCTTCTTTCTAGGCTTTTTCTGAGCCTTTTACCACTCTAGCCTTGCACCCACTCCTGAACTAGGAGGGTGCTGACCACCAACAGGAATTAATCCTCTAGACCCATTTGAAGTGCCACTCTTAAACACCGCAGTTCTCCTAGCTTCCGGAGTAACCGTAACTTGAGCACATCATAGTCTAATAGAAGGTAACCGAAAAGAAGCAATCCAAGCCCTCACTTTAACCATGCTTCTAGGAATCTACTTCACATCCCTTCAAGCCATAGAATATTATGAAGCACCATTCACTATTGCCGACGGAGTCTACGGAACAACATTTTACGTAGCTACAGGATTCCACGGCCTCCACGTTATTATCGGTTCAACATTTTTAGCAGTTTGTCTTTTACGACAAGTCCAATATCACTTTACATCAGAACATCACTTCGGCTTTGAAGCCGCAGCATGATACTGACACTTTGTAGATGTAGTGTGATTATTCCTTTATGTATCCATCTATTGATGAGGCTCATAATTGCTTTTCTAGTATAAATTAGTACAAGTGATTTCCAATTATTTAATCTTGGTTAAAACCCAAGGAGGAGTAATGAACCTCATCATGTCGTCTGTCGCGACCACGGCCCTGGTTTCCCTAATCCTCGCTTTAATCGCATTTTGACTTCCATCATTAAATCCAGATAATGAAAAATTATCCCCTTACGAATGTGGTTTTGACCCTTTAGGAAGCGCCCGCCTCCCTTTTTCTCTCCGCTTCTTCTTAGTGGCCATTTTATTTCTTTTATTTGATTTAGAAATTGCCCTCCTATTACCTTTACCTTGAGGAAATCAACTATTAACACCCCTCTTTACTCTATTTTGAGCAGCAGTTATTCTAATTTTACTTACCCTTGGCCTCATCTACGAGTGACTTCAAGGAGGACTTGAATGAGCAGAATAGATGTTTAGTCCAAACAAAGACCACTAATTTCGGCTTAGTAAATTATGGTGAAAATCCATAAACATCTTATGTCCCCCATATATTTTAGCTTTACCTCAGCATTCATCTTAGGCTTAATAGGTCTCGCATTTAACCGCTCACACCTTTTATCCGCCCTTCTATGTCTTGAAGGCATAATACTTACCCTCTTCATCGCTACCGCAATCTGATCAATAATACTAAATTCTACCTCTAGCTCAATTATTCCTATAATTATACTAACATTTTCCGCCTGTGAAGCCAGCGCGGGATTAGCTATCCTAGTTGCCACCTCACGCTCACACGGCTCAGACAACCTACAAAACCTTAACCTTCTCCAATGTTAAAAATTTTAATCCCAACAATTATATTATTCCCTACTGCCTGATTTTCTCATAAAAAATGATTATGAACTACCACTTCCGCCCATAGTCTTCTTATTGCCACAATAAGTTTACTTTGATTTAAATGAAATATAGATACTGGTTGAGACTTTTCTAATCAATACTTAGCCGTTGATCCTTTATCTACCCCTTTACTCATTTTAACATGCTGACTCCTTCCATTAATAATCTTAGCCAGCCAAAATCATATTTCTCCAGAGCCCTTAACTCGACAACGAACTTACATTTCTCTACTAATTTCTCTACAATTTTTTCTTATCATAGCATTCTCTGCAACAGAGATAATTTTATTTTATATTATATTTGAAGCCACACTTATCCCAACACTTATTATTATTACACGATGAGGTAACCAAACAGAACGCCTGAACGCAGGAACTTACTTTTTATTTTATACCTTAATTGGGTCCCTGCCCCTGCTTATTGCCTTATTATTTATACAAAATAATCTCGGCTCACTATCAATACTTATTATTCAACACACCCAGTATACTAACCTTTACTCATGAGCGGACAAATTCTGATGAGCTGCCTGCATCATCGCCTTTCTCGTCAAAATACCCCTTTATGGAGTACATCTTTGACTACCAAAAGCCCACGTAGAAGCCCCAATCGCTGGCTCAATAATTTTAGCTGCAGTGTTACTAAAACTGGGGGGCTACGGAATAATACGTATTATTATTATGCTTAATCCCCTTACTAAAGAAATAGCTTACCCATTCCTAATCCTAGCCCTTTGAGGTGTTGTAATAACTAGCTCCATTTGTCTACGACAAACGGACTTAAAATCCCTAATCGCCTACTCCTCAGTTAGCCACATAGGCCTCGTTGCAGCAGCCATCCTTATCCAAACCCCATGAAGCTTTGCGGGAGCGACAACACTAATAATTGCCCATGGATTAATCTCTTCAGCCCTGTTCTGCCTAGCCAACACGAACTATGAACGCATTCATAGCCGAACCTTACTTTTAGCCCGAGGTATCCAAATTATTCTTCCACTCATAACAACCTGATGATTCCTAGCTAATCTAGCTAACCTTGCTCTACCTCCATCTCCCAACCTCATAGGAGAACTCTTTATTATCACATCATTATTTAACTGGTCTAACTGAACTTTAATTCTCACAGGAGCGGGAGTTTTAATCACAGCATCTTACTCCCTTTACATGTTTCTTATAACTCAACGAGGACCAACATCCAACCACCTTATTTCACTTAACCCCTCTCATACACGAGAACATCTACTACTCAGCCTCCATATTTTACCCGTGTTATTATTAATCCTTAAGCCAGAACTTATTTGAGGCTGAACATTTTGTATTTATAGTTTAATTAAAATATTAGATTGTGGTTCTAAAGATAAAAGTTAAAATCTTTTTATTTACCGAGAGAGGTCCGGGACGCGAAGATCTGCTAATTCTTCTTATCATGGTTCAAGCCCATGGCTCACTCGGCCCTTGAAAGATAATAGTAATCTATTGGTCTTAGGAACCAAAAACTCTTGGTGCAACTCCAAGCAAGAGCTATGAATATTATCTTTAACTCATCCTTCCTACTAATCTTCATTATTCTTATCTTACCATTAATTTCCTCACTTTCACCAAAAGAACTTAAACCGAATTGATCGTCCTCGTACGTAAAAACTGCTGTAAAAATATCCTTTTTTATCAGCTTGATTCCTTTATTTATCTTTCTCGACCAAGGTTTAGAATCAATTGTTACCAACTGAAATTGAATAAACATAGGCCCTTTCAACATCAACATAAGCTTTAAATTTGACCTTTACTCAATTATCTTCACACCCGTAGCCCTATACGTTACTTGATCTATTCTTGAATTTGCCCTCTGATATATACATTCCGACCCTAACATAAATCGCTTCTTCAAATATCTTTTATTATTTTTAATTTCAATAATTATTCTAGTTACAGCCAACAACATATTCCAACTATTTATTGGTTGGGAAGGGGTTGGAATTATATCCTTTCTGCTTATCGGCTGATGATATAGCCGAGCTGACGCTAACACAGCAGCATTACAAGCCGTAATCTATAACCGGATTGGTGATATCGGACTAATCTTAAGTATAGCCTGACTAGCCACTAACCTCAACTCATGAGAAATCCACCAACTCTTCATCTTATCAAAAAATAAAGACTTAACATTACCACTCCTTGGTCTTGTATTAGCCGCAGCTGGGAAATCAGCACAATTTGGGCTACACCCATGACTACCCTCCGCTATAGAGGGCCCAACACCAGTATCAGCACTACTTCACTCCAGCACAATAGTCGTAGCAGGCATTTTTCTTCTAATCCGCCTCCACCCCCTCATTCAAGATAACAAACTAATTCTAACAGTCTGCCTATGTCTCGGAGCACTCACTACCCTCTTTACAGCCACATGTGCCCTTACCCAAAATGATATCAAAAAAATCGTTGCTTTCTCAACATCAAGTCAACTAGGACTAATAATAGTTACCATTGGCCTCAACCAACCCCAACTAGCCTTCCTCCATATCTGCACTCATGCCTTCTTTAAAGCAATGCTTTTCCTCTGCTCCGGATCTATTATTCATAGTCTTAACGATGAACAAGATATCCGAAAAATAGGAGGTCTCCATAAACTCCTACCATTTACCTCAACCTCTTTGACAATTGGTAGTTTAGCCCTAACAGGTATACCATTTCTCTCAGGCTTCTTTTCAAAAGATGCCATCATTGAATCCATAAACACTTCCCACTTAAACGCCTGAGCCCTAATCCTAACCCTTGTAGCAACATCTTTCACAGCTATTTACAGCCTTCGTCTTATCTTTTTTGCACTAATAAAATACCCTCGATTTAATACACTTTCGCCAATTAATGAAAATAACCCATTAGTAATTAACCCTATCAAACGTCTTGCTTACGGAAGTATTATTGCTGGCTTAATTATTACTATTAATTTAAACCCAACAAAAACCCAAATTATAACAATAACTCCACTACTCAAACTATCCGCCCTCCTAGTTACAATTATAGGCCTGCTTTTAGCCCTAGAACTCACTAATTTAACCAACTCTTACTTCAAAATCAGTCCTACACTCCACTACCACCACTTCTCTAATCTACTAGGTTATTTTCCATCAATCATTCACCGACTCCTTCCAAAAACTAACCTAAACTGAGCCCAATACATCTCAACACACTTAATTGACCAGACTTGAAGCGAAAAGATTGGCCCTAAAAGCAATCTCATTCAACAAATTCCCCTCATTAAACTATCTACCCGACCTCAACAAGGCTCAATCAAAACCTATCTAATACTTCTTTTCTTAACACTCACCCTAATTATCCTAATTACCTTAACCTAACTACCCGCAAAGTACCTCAAGACAAACCCCGAGTCAATTCTAATACCACAAATAAAGTTAATAGCAGAACTCAACCTCCTAAAACTAATATTCAACCACCGTCAGAGTACAACAAAGCAACTCCCGAGAAATCCCCCCGCACCACATCCAAATTACTTAATTCCTCCACCCCCGTCCAATCTAAACCTCATCCTTTAACCGTAAAATAATTTACCGACACAAAAAGCCCTACTAAATAAAACCCAACGTACAACAATACAGACCAATCTCCCCATGTTTCTGGATATGGCTCAGCAGCAAGCGCTGCCGTATAAGCAAAAACTACCAACATCCCCCCTAAATAAATTAAAAATAAAATTAAGGACATAAAAGACCCACCATAACCAACTAACAAACCACACCCAACCCCCGCAGCAGTAACCAAACCCAAAGCAGCATAATAAGGAGACGGATTAGATGCTACCCCTATTAAACCTAAAATTAAACCAATTATTATCACAAACATAAAATATATCATTATTCTTACCTGGACTTCAACCAAGACCAATAACTTGAAAAACTATCGTTGTTCATTCAACTATAAGAACTTATGGCCACCAATATCCGAAAAACTCACCCACTCCTTAAAATTATAAACCACGCCCTAGTTGATCTCCCCGCCCCATCTAATATTTCATTATGATGAAACTTTGGTTCACTTATAGGACTATGCTTAATTATTCAAATTCTTACAGGACTCTTCCTAGCTATACACTACACCGCAGACATTTCCATGGCTTTCTCCTCAGTAATTCATATTTGCCGCGATGTAAACTATGGCTGACTCATCCGTAATATTCATGCTAACGGCGCCTCACTCTTCTTTATCTGTGTTTATCTTCACATTGCCCGGGGCCTATACTACGGCTCCTACCTTTACAAAGAAACTTGAAACATTGGCGTAGTCCTCCTTTTCCTGTTAATAGCAACCGCCTTCGTCGGCTACGTCCTTCCATGAGGACAAATATCCTTTTGAGGGGCTACAGTCATTACCAACCTTTTATCCGCATTTCCTTATATTGGAGATGTTCTAGTACAATGAATCTGAGGGGGGTTTTCAGTAGACAACGCCACCCTCACACGCTTCTTCGCCTTTCACTTTCTCCTCCCATTCCTAATCCTAGCTCTATCAGTTATTCATCTCCTATTTCTCCATGAATCTGGCTCTAACAATCCTCTTGGCATTAACTCCGACGCAGATAAAGTTTCATTCCACCCCTACTTCTCTTATAAAGACCTACTTGGCTTCTTCGTTATAATCTTCTTCTTAGCTTTATTAGCCCTATTCCTACCTAACCTACTAGGAGATGCCGAAAACTTTATCCCAGCAAATCCACTTGTAACCCCACCCCACATCAAACCCGAGTGATACTTCTTATTTGCCTATGCCATCCTCCGCTCCATCCCTAATAAACTTGGAGGAGTCCTAGCTCTCCTGTTCTCCATCTTCATCCTTATATTGGTCCCTCTCCTCCACACCTCCAAGCAACGAAGTAACATCTTCCGACCTTTTACACAAATCTTCTTCTGACTTCTTGTAGCCAACTCAATCATTTTAACTTGAATTGGAGGACAACCCGTAGAACAACCATTTATTATAGTAGGACAAATCGCCTCAATCTCCTACTTTGCCTTATTTCTTATTATTATACCATTCACCAGCTGATGTGAAAATAAAATCCTCAGCCTAAACTAGTTTTGGTAGCTTAACTCAAAAGCGTCGGCCTTGTAAGTCGAAGACCGAGGGTTTAAACCCCTCCCAAAACACATCAGGGGAAGGAGGGTCGAACTCCTGCCCTTGGCTCCCAAAGCCAAGATTCTGCCTAAACTGCCCCCTGTTAGCTGTTATAGCGTGTATAAGCCAAAAATTGGAAAATTTTGGTTTTGCCCCCTCATAACTGCTATAGCGCGCAAAAGCCAAAATGAAAAATTTTGGTTTTTGCTCGTCAGTATGACATATATATGACATAGCCCACATATACTGATATACCACATACTACCCATATTCCATAGTGGCTAATACAGATATTCCCCTACTATATAACATATACTATGCTTAATCCCCATTAATCGACATTCCCCTATTCTATTACATACTATGCTTAATCCACATTACACTACTGTCAGCTATTTCATTTCATTAAGTAACTTAACCCTCATTTATCTAAAATCAGTAATTCCATAGCATAACATTTTTCACTTAACCCTATCCTACATGGTATTATTTAATGAAGTTGGCGAGAGATCCGTATTAATCTCTTGTTTGGAAAAAATTGAACGGTTTGTGGTACATTCCTGATATATCCCCTAATATTGATCAAATCTGGCATCTGATTAATGCTCGAATTACATATGATCCTTGATCGTATCAAGAATGGCAGTCCTCTAGTTCCCTTTAATGGCATAATTATCCTTGATCGTATCAAGATTTATCGTCCGCCCTGGTTTTTTATTTCGGTATGAAGCAAATAACTACTCCCCGGAAGGGCTCATTTGGCACACTAAGATAAACTTGAGCTATCCTCGACATTCTTCTGATTTAATCTCATTACTCATCATTCAGGAGATTAGATTGTCAAGCTCACCATTACTGAAAGGGATAGAAAATATTAGGTCATGTAGGTCAAGTTTGGGTTTTTTGATTAATGAGGCAACGGTTTAAAAAAAACACCGTCATTAACCCCCTCGGAAAGAAACCTCCTATAATAGTGTGTGTATAATGCACTTCATTATTCTAATACATTATTCACTTTATCTGGCATAAAACTTATACTATTAGACTTCCCCCGAGTTTCGGAAAAAAATCAAAACCTTTTAAATTAAAAAGTTTTTTTGGTAAAAACCCCCCTCCCCCTTAATATACACGGTTATCTCGAAAAACCCCTAAAACGAGGGCCGACGTATATTTTTTTATAGAATTGTTGCGGTAATTTCTCTATATATATTGTAACAACGAT